TTTCAGTAGAACCCGGGAGAGCAATTACTATTCCAAATTCACTGTTCGGGGGTGTTGGTCTATCTAGGTTGGGTAGGGCCCCAAAGGTAGTTGCCCCATCTCTCTTCCACCCTTTCCCGGCTCACTCATTATGCAAGCAAGCAGCGGTTCAACGCTACACCGCTTTTGCGTAAATTCCTTCCCTGTTTCGGGTCTCACTCCCACCTATTCCTACCGTCGAACGATAGAGGAGCATATAGTTCTTTGTTCACCCCTAACCCATATGGTTTCCGACTGAATTAGCTCACGCGAAAAAGTCGGTCGCTTCATGCATGTTCTAGATTGTGGCTACGACTTTCTCTCCTGGCACCTCACCTAAGGATCATTCATTAAGATCAGGCGCTGTAAAGCCCTCTACGGGTCTTAATGCTCAAAGTAAAGGAACTCTCGGGACTCAAGTCAAGGAATTAAATCTTTTGGTGAAGGTACTGTAATCTCGGTCAAAGAAATGCTTTTTCTTAGCTTTCTTCCACGCTTGGCATTCTAATAGAACTCAAAGAGGGCAGGTGACAGCAGTAAGCTTTAGTGCTCCATAGTTGAATAGGCGGGAGTGGAAACCTCTTCTATCTAGGCCGGGTTTATTGGAATCTTTTTAGGCTGGATGTGTCTGTGCTTGATCAGGAGGAGCAGGTGGAAAGGGACACAAGTTAACTACCCATACCCAAGTAAAGATGCATAACCAGAAGAATGGAAGAGAACAGTCGATGGGATCGAGATCCACGATCTAGCTTCATATCAGTAGTGGGTTCATGTGAAGGATGCTCCAATGCCCGATAGCACAGATTTTGATTGATCATATGCAGGATGCTCAGTTTAGTATTACTTATGATAAAGTGCTTTAGTCATACTTATCTTTCCCTTCATGTTTAGATGCTTCCTGTACTGCTCGAAGCTTTGAATGGCTCCTGCCTAGCTTCCTTCCAGTGATTAGAGTCTTTGGTATATTTGTTTTTATTCCACTTCGAGTTCCTTCTTAGTCAAATATGATGCCGTCGACGACTCACTATGCTTGCCGCATAGCTTGCCTTACCTTGTCGGCACCTGTTATAAGTCTTTCTTAAGAAAGATAAAGACCGCAACTGTAGGACCCGAAAACACCACCGGCTTCAAGCTTCCCCTCACCTCAAAAGCCAGAAACCTCCGAAGAGGAAGGAGAATAGTATATCTGCTTACCCACCCCCATGGATAAAGACCCTGGGCAAGATGCGAGCATATGCTTTATATGCCTAAAAGTGTTCTTTCTTCAAGGTAAGGGCAGTCTAAAATGGATCTCAAAGGGCGAGCGGTGGGTCAGTCAGAAAAGAGGGGGAATGAATATCATAGCTTTCTATCTCTATCTCGGATGACAATAAACGGATACCGGGCTGCCTGCTTTTCGGGCTTAAAAAGGAGCATATTGAAACCATATACGAGATTGAGAGGAGCATCTTATTTACTTAAAAGTAGATAGAGAGTAAATGAGAATACATAAAAAAGAAAATGTATATGAACTTCCCAACGTTACTTAACATTCTATAACGAACGAGATCCAACCCGAAAGATCCTGATCCTGCCAAAAAGATCTTTCTATTTTTAAAGAACAAAGTAGCCCCTATCACGTAAAGAGCGCTCACGTTGTGAAGTCTAGTTGGGAAAAGCAAGGATGGCATTAGTCGCTGTCAGCATTAGCCTTTGCCTTTATAAAGGTGTGAAAAGTAGTCTTGCTCGAGTAGCTATAGTTGGCTAAATCCCCTTTTTCTTCCCGTAGCTGCCAGACAAGAGCATACCTCCTTTCGAGTCCAATGGGTCGCCTAAGGTAAGGAAGCAGTGAAGCGAGGAGTCCATCCAGTAAGATCGGGATAGGGCTTGAAAAGCCGTTGTCTTGCCAGGCGTTTTTTGATAAACAGGTGTTGCGAAGAGACCGGGGATTGGTAGAGAAGCCAGCCTTCTTAGTCAGTTTGAAAGATTATACCAAGGGAGGGCAGTGGGTGAATGCGTTGAGGATGGATCCCCAAGAATGGGTCTAAGTGAATTTTTCTGAATCTATCTCTCTTTTTCGGAAGTCAATTTCATCACATCAACCTGGATGAGTATAGCCCTTATGGTCTTGACCACTTCCCTACTTTGGATGGGACTGAGGAAAAAACCTGCGTTCGGTAAAGGCATGTGTCAGCGCAGATGAGTGATGTCGGTAGCCTACTAGACTAGTTTTTTCCCAGTGGGTTGAGGCGATCTCTTCCATTTCAATCAGAGCGAGCTGAACGAGTAAAAGATAGTTCCTAAGATCGGTAGTTCGGATATCGATATAGTGAGGTCAGAGGCAGGGAGACTAAGGGCAGTGGTTGGCACAAGCCTCCCTCTCCTCGAGAAGGGAAAAGGTCCTTATAGTGAGCAGTACGGAATGAACCGATGCTGAACGTGTAGGAAAATCAACTTCTTCAATAGAATAGCTGCGGAATCGTGCAAAGAGTCATTCTGTCTTGATGGCAGCTATCAAGCTCAGTTGCTTCCCCTTTGGGATATAGAGATTTTGAATCAAGCACGCGCAACTTCTTCTTGTTTGCTTGACGGGACTATATCCATAGGAAAGAAGCGAAGTGTGGGGCCACATTCCCAGTGACCCTGCCGTGTGTTGAGTGGAGTGAAGGGGGCTCTCTCGGGTGAGAGGCCTTTTAAGAAGCACAGGCCGGATACTTTTGAACAGTGCGCAATATCGGCTATTTGGCTCAGTCAGCTTCAAAGCCGTAGCGCGCTACCCGCTAGGTTCAATCAAATCAATAGTAGGAATCAATTTCCCACTTACCTACCCAGTGGGGATAAAGACTATCAAGTCGACGTTCCTCAGGACTTGCCCGGAAGGGAGAATCAATCTCTCTTTCCGATGCGATATCCGATATATGATGTGATTTGCTGACTTATCCTACAGGTTTGTTTCCGCTTTATTTACTAATTAAGGCGAGTTTCCTTCCTAACACCTTTTGCACACTAATTGAACTTCTAATACTTCCTTCCACAGTAACAGGCACTCGCCCATAAGCAGGTGGGACTTCTTAATAAGGAGAAGCCTCCTTCTTCTTCGGCTTTTGATGCTTTTGATCCAAAAGTGGACAACTCCCTTTTTGTTAGTTCACATTTATCCCCACAAGTCTGGGTGCCCACAAGTAGTATAGGTCTTATCGAGATTGAGATTATACTTATTTGATTTATAGATCAACGTGCTATCCTGATAGCTGAGCAGCAATAAAGAACGTAACATATTTGCATTTCTAAGACTCGGATCCAAGAGGAAGGTGCCTACGACGCTAGGCTCGGACTTCATAACTGACCTTGTATATCATGGTCGGGCTCTGACTTCCCAGCAAGGAACTCATATACTCCAAGAAAATTTTCCCTTATTCCTGGAGTTAGGTCTCCAGGTCTCGGCAAGTCTTCAATGGTGGAAGTAGCGCCTTAATTAAAATAAAATAAGAGTCAGACTACGTTTGCTTACTTTACACCAGCCGCTACCAGTGGGACGGGTACCTGTCCCGGAAGATGCCAGCCACTAGGGTAGAGTCGTAATGAATCCCGCGCAAATGATGGGTCCGATAGAAAGCCCTATTCCTGGTATCCAATATCCAATTCAAATAGCATAGTCCAGTCGTGCAAAAGTCTTTTGGTTCACAGGTCGTACAGGCTTTCTTTATGAATTTCTTTCTATGAGCTTTGAAAGGAAGAAGAAGGGCTCTTTCCATCCATGGGTTTTTGCCCAGGGTCGATCTAACTGTTAGAAGGGCACGAAGAGATATAGGTGAGAGGTCCTTTTGGGCCCGCTTCACCATAAAACGCTTCGCGAACTCGAGAGCTCCTTCATTGGATACTAAAGACTTATCCTTAGATATGGATACTCCCAATTTATCCAACAGTTGCTCGTATGTCTTCGCCACCTCTGTATCGGCGATCACTACGTTATCACCTAATACAGCATAATGGGTAAACCGCCCTTTTTTTGAAGATAACTCTGCTGCCAACCACACTATGTAGTGGTGTGACAGGGAGAAAAGAGAGCCTAGACAGGCTGGTAATCTTCTTACTATAAATAGTATAGTCAGTTATCATATTCTGCTAGGTGGTGTAATGCTTCTAGCTCAGGTGCTTCTTATGACCTGGTCACCTCGTACCTCACTCTTCCGTGGTAGGAAGAGGGGCCATCAGGAAGTCAGTGCCTCAGGCACCACCTCTTCTTTCGTCTTGGGTAAAGCGGCTAAATCCTATGGAGAAATTCGCTACGTGAAAGCTAATCGAATCCGTACTCCTTTCTTATCTTATATCCCTCGTCTCCCATAGCCAATGGCTCATTCGCTTCCTGGAGAGCTGGGATAAGACTCAATCAGCCTATTGGTTTGGTTCTTTCGGTTCTAGAGAGTCGCTCAGAGTCAAATCTATCTCATCTTATTTAAAGATTAGAAAATGCCATTCATCAAAGAACCCTCATTGTGGTCAGTCTGCTTTTCTGCTCATCAAGCTAATCAGTAGCCTGCCTTAGAGGGCTAGGCTAATTTCCAATGTTAACCAAAGCGCTAATCTCTTTTTAAGCCCTTCGCCTGCTAACTCATTAAAGTAAACAAAGTAAACCGTGTGATAGAATGCTTTCATGCCCGGAATGACTTCCCGAAGGAAAGGACTTAGCGCTTGAAACTAGCGCTTCGCACCTTGCTTGACTGCCTTTTCACACTCATACTAGGAGTCAAAGAATGAACTCTTTACTGAGCTATTGCATAAGAGAGAGCTCTTTCTTTAGTATGAGATATCCTCCCACATCCGATCATGGTCCATCTACTTCTTCCTCTATTGATTCATGTGCTATATGCTTAACGCAGGGAAGTCGGACTCTATAAATTCCTTTTCACTGGGAACAACTCCTGGTTCATTAGCTCAAGCGGAATCCAATACCTGTAGTGCCTCACTTTCCTGAAAGCAGGAAGCACCGCATTCTTCTTATTATACGAATACAAGCTGCTTGCTTATCGGCTGTTGTCACAATTGAATCAGAATTAGCTACGATCAAAAAGAATATCGTAGGTATAGTCACAGGCAACATAGTGGCTGTGACGTGAACAGCGCTTCGCTCCTCATATAGGCGTGCTGACCCATTCCCATTCAATCTGTTGGAGCAAGGGTGGCTACTAGAAGCTAGTCTCATACCTGGCTCAAGCCGGACCCTTACTTGAAGTAATTAGCCATTGCGGGTAGAGGCATTCGAAGAAGCTTTGAAATAAGCTCTTGTTCACGCCTCCGTTAGCTATAGAAGAGGAAGAAGGAGTTTTTCTCTCTTTACTTTACCACAAAATGATTAACCGAGTGCTCACTAATCGACTGCTAATGCTATATGCCTAAAGGCAAGCAAATTCTCCCGAGGAGAGGCAACTCACTCAATCAAATTGCAGTTGGTCAAGAAGTTCCTTGCTTCAGGAAAGAGAGAACAGCCTCTTATCTTCCTTCTGTGGCATTTGCCCTGAAAAAAGCCTATTCTATACCACTATACCAGCGGATTCGATAGATGATCTAAGAGGAGGCTTCCGATGGTAGTTCAAATCGGTAATTAGAGGTCTTCCTCGGGGAGAGGGACTCGGAACAGAAAGGCGGCCAAAGGCCGTTCGTTAAGTCCCCCTTTCTATCTGAACTAAGGGGCGGGCCCTTATGTATAAAAAAAGAGATATAAGCCCCTCAATTCTTTGACTTTTCAAGGAAATACACCTCTGTTGGAGGCCTAAGACGAAGAAACGCAGTTGCTCGATTGAAAGGTGAGGACGCAGAACTGCCCTTTTTCTTTGGGGGAGGTTTAGATCTTTCAATCTCCCGCGGGGGTCTATTTCGCTGGGAAGCCAAGATTCCAGACTTCTCAACGAAATCTAATATCCAGTAGGGGCTCAGAGCAAGGGTAGAGGTGTTCCCCCGCCTCCAGCGCCTTGGGCATTGTTATCTTCCATCATTGTGTCGCGGTTGATCCGGAAAGATTGGTCTTTAGACGGCTTAATAGATCCAAAGGCGATCCTCCCGGTGAACCGACCAAGTGAATCATGATTCTCAATACCTCTACGTGATCATCCACCCCCCCCGTTCCTTTCGGGATTGGATCCGAATAGTAGCCGCTGCTCAAGGGTGACTTTATAACTAAGCGAACGAGCCTTAGTCAATTTTTTGCTTTTTCATGTTGTCCTGTGGTTATGTGATTGAGCCTAGACGGGCTGTTCTCCTTTGTCACAAGCTCGATGTCAATTAGCCCAACTTCGTACCCTTCCGGCATAACCGGACGCTTGAATGGTGTTGAAACGCTGAACGTAGCCTCCTTTGGGTGCCCTTCCCCCCACTTAGCGAACTGCGTATTGATACTTACTTTAAGTTGAGGTACTGTGGCCGAGCGAGATCCCTGAGGTTCTGTTGTCAATCACTTAATGGAATCGGAACAGGTTGATGGGAGCCTCTTCCCTACGCCCCCATGTCCCTCCAACATCGACGGTTGTGAACTGCTTCACATAGTCCCGAACCGAGCCTGTTGAGACACATTATACTCTGACGGGCAAGGTACTCTACGTTCTCGGGAAGGAACTGAAGCTTTCACTCTTCCCTCCCTAGTCTTGATAGTGCAACGTCCCGCCTCTATGTCTCTGTCGTCGCATAGCATCGCATCATCGGTGAGGTACATGACGCCCGTACTAAATTTCTATTCTTTAAACAAAAGACGGGATTTCTTGTCCATTTCTTTTTTATCTGTCTCCTGTTGTGTTGCTGGCTCGAACAGCTAATTGCGTAGTTTATAGTGAGAACAAGCCTTTCGGATGACAGCTTTGGTAAGAGAGGGCACGTGCTTTGAGATAGCTAATCCCTCTGAAGCGTGAGCTTGCAAAATGCTAACACTTCGATTGCGTGATTAGGTTTGTGTGAAGTCATGAAAGTGACTCAAAAAGAATCGAAATTTAGAAGATTGGATCTTTCCGTCAAGAACTGCTTGCTGTTCAGGTTTAGGAAGAAGAATGTATGTCTCTATTTCATTTGAGTTAGCCGATATTGCAAGCAACCTCTACCGGGAAAGCATTCGATCCCGCCGAAGATCGAGTTGGAAGAGCAGAGAGGATCTCTCTCAGCTCGATGGCTTCTTTGCCAAAAGTAGCTATAGCTAACGCTACGAGGGGTTCAAAAACCTTGTTACCTTTTTGATATGGGTATGACATAACCAGGTTGCTTGCAAGAGGTTGTTTACAATGCTATGTGAACACCAAAGTGGGGCAGTCGTCGGGTTAGGGGGGCTGAGGACAGGAAGAAGGATTTTTTCCCAGGTCTTGAAGTAAGGTGTGTGTTTGGAAACGGGACATCGTTCTTTCGAGTCCGGAGATTCGACGCACAAGCTCATTTCGTTGAGCCAGGAGAACAAGAGGTTAGTTGATATCGAGGGGTCTATCTATGATGACGATGTTGCTTGCAAGGAAGAGGTTTTTTGAATAGTAAGCCGACGAAGGCAAATTATTGCTGATTCGGAGAGCTATACTCCTAAAGTCAAGACCGATGAGAGGTTGCTTGCGACGGTTGTTTACAAATCTCCCGGTGGTTCCGCTGTAGCATGGTTGCGATCCACCATGCCCCATCCTTCTAGTGTACGAGTGCTGCTTTGCTGCTTCTTGGCCTCGCTCTTGCTTTGCAAAGATGGGTCGCAGCCTGGCACTCTCAGTCCCAGATATTCAATATCCTGGAGCCGGCACTCCTAAACTAAATAAGTTAAGCGGCTTATTGCAATTGTCTTGCAAGCAACCGTAGCAATAGCAACTGAGCCAGCCAAACCAAGCGAAAAACCAAGAAAGCCGCGGCAACAAGCATTCTTGATCTTGTGGGGGACTTCCATAAGTTATGAAAGAAAGCACTCCATAAAGAACTAACCCGAAGGCGCTGAAGGAGGATATTGCAAGTGGTCCACTCTCTCATCTACAACAGTGGATCAACCCGTTGTCCAAACTTCAAAGTATTTTACAAAATAAAGCGTGCTTGAAGGGCCCCGCCTCGCGGAAGAATATTCAACTTCAAGCGCTTTCGCTCTGGAAACCTCTTTTTGCCGGGCTCGGCCAGTTGCCTTTAACGATTTCTTCGGCAATGGCTCCCAATCGGGGGTACACCGCCAAGCTGCTAAGATCACCGGAGCGGGTAATGGGACTGGGGGACGCGATGCGAGAAAGCGGAAAAACCAGAGCATTCGCTTTCTAAGACGCCTTATCCCTATCCTACTTTCGGGATCTCCGCTCGGTTCTGCTAACATGCATTCTAAGCGGACTTTTCGTCTGGTGGTATTTGCTGCCCGAGCCCCCATTGGTACAACCGGCGGCTTGCTGCTCCGCGGAGTACGCAAATGCGATACGAGAAGCTATGAATTGTCCCTTTTTACAGCTTGGGTTCCCGTGCGTTCACCCGAATCAGACGCACGAAATGATTTCCGAAGCCTTCAGCTGACGTCTTCGATCCTCTCAAGCTCCAGCCCGCGAATCGAACAGTAGCTTTGGCAGTAATGGTTGGTGTTGTACTGCTACAATCTCCTCTCTACCAACCAGCGACCTCCAAAATCCAATCTACAGCGGCCCAACCAGGATCTGCACCTCTACCCAACCAGCGGCCCTGCCAGGTGGCCCTTCTCCTTTACCTCCTTTTGTTGAACGGCAAAAAGATCTGCCCCTCTAATTAGGATTGGGTCTGACTGGCCAAACCAGGATTTGCACCTTCTCTGTCCTACGTCCAAACTCCAATCAACAACTCTTCTCTAATGGCTTTAACTGATCATATGTCCCGTCCATAGGAATCATCCTAAGGATAGACATACACCAGTCATGAGCCGGCCGCAACAAAGCTTGCTTAAAAGCAGAAGGAATGGAAAACGTCCTTTCCTTGCCTGCACCCTCCATCTTAAAAGCCAACCTCCCTTAAAGAAAGAGAGCATCTGTTCATCATCTGTAGTAGACACAGACATAGGAACAAAAAGTTGTCGACATTTGGAATAACCAAACATCAACAGCTCGTGGAGAACCCATGCCTGATGACAATATCGTGAACTTAGGTCAGATACTTTCGTATACATTGACCAAGGAAACGACATGTAGTCAGGAGAATCTTAACGGGAAGACAAATCTGTGACTACCAAAGAATGAGAACAGAGGCAACACATAGGTTGATGCCTCAGAATACATAGGTGTCTCGGTCATTATAAATGCTGATCAGTGAAGACGATAATTTAGGTGTAGACGACTACTTGAAATTCCATTCCTTTATCGGGTGGGAGGGTTCGGAAAGGGCGCCACTCGGGGGTTTCTGAAGAGACACCATTCACGTAAGTCGCATTCCTCCATCCATGAACGGATTGACCCCCCGCTCTAGTATGATCATACCAAATTGAGCTCAACTGGGCTTCTAGGCAAGCAACTTTAGTTGCCTTTTCGAGTTCAATCGTCGTTTTAATTCAATTGCTGCTAAGCGCTATATTCGCATGACTGAATCGAATTGCGAATGCTTTCTCAGGAGTGAGATCTTGTTTTAATCATTTTTCCAAACTATTCGAATGAAATGAGTTAGGCGGCAAAGCAACTAAGTTAAGGGCAAGCGGAGGCAGCTTCTTCGTGCTATGCTATAAGTGGGCGGCTTGCCCCTAGACCATAGAATAGAGCCAACGGTGCTGCTTCGGACTAGGTAAGGTGTCGAACCTCATGTTTTCGATCTCAGTAGCTTCATCTTCTGGATTTGGTAAAAAAGAAACTAAACCCTCTGCCCTAGATTCAGCTAAAAAGCTAGCTCTCGCCTTCTTCAGGATTTGCTCCTAAATTCCAGCTATGATCGACCTTTCGAATGAATGAAGTTAGAAGCTAAGGGCTTTGGTCGAGTAGCCCAAACTCCTTAACGAGCGAATGTCTTTCCAGCCCTCTGCCTTTAGCTTCGTTCCCGGAATCTATGTCTTCCCCGCCGAACCCTATTAAGTGAAACTACGATCCTAGTTAGCCGAGTAGCTGCATTCCTTGAAAGAAAGCTTTAACCCCAGACCTTTCAGTCGAATCTTCTTATCCAGATTCAGTTTGTGATCCTAAACCTTCTGCCCTACCTTCTTCAAGGGACTAAACCAAGGGAATCAACTGAAATAGATGCTGAGCTACCCTCTCTCCTGTGAAGAACTGGTGGCAAGAGCTCAACTCCCGAAGTCAAGCAGTTCTCCTTCTGGGAGTCCCAGCTTTTTTGATCGAAAGCCTCATCCCTTATATCTTTAATGCACGGGTCCTTTCTATTGAGTGCAAGATAAGATGGTAGCGATCATTTCTACCGCTTCACAGGCTCAGGCAAAGAACGGCGCCAATCCAATAGTAAGGCACCAGGCTCACAAGAGTTGGGGACAGAGCGAGGGAGGTCCTCTTTAAAATATAGGAAATTGTTGCTATGGCTAGAATCTCAACTTCTTTACTAACTTATAGTTCTTGTCTTTTAGGAGGAGCGGGAAGCTTTTTAAAGAAATGAAAGGCAATGCAATTGTCCCATCAACATGTCCAGCTTGTGTTCCGGGTTCCTATTCATAATTACTACTACTAGAGTACTTATATAATATAAAGGAGAGCTTTGTAAAAGCGAACTAAAGCCCTATCTATCACATCCACCACTTGATGAGCCAAGCCTTACACACTCATAAAACACCTATTAAAAAGGAAGGCTCGGGGAAAAAACAAATCTAGCATCGGATATATCGGTTGAGGTTGCTGCTCTATCTATTCTCTTAGTTCCATAGCTGCGCTTCCTACTAGTCGGATAGGAACAACTAACTACCTAGATACCTGTCTGGATCGATCTAATCTATTCTTACCTTTCTTTGCTTAGCTTGCTCCTTTGTTCTTGGCTACTGCTTTGATTCGGTTAACTATTGCGAATTTCTTCATGGAATGAAATAGAAATCATTCTTCCTTCCCGCATGGAGATCAATTGTAGCCTCCTTTCGTCAGGAAGGACGGTCTGCCCCAGAACCAATAGGAGCAGAAGGCCTATTTCCATTAAGGCATCAACAATAAGAAAGATATGCTGAAAGAGGCCGCCCTGAAGCTGGTGAAAATTGGGCCGTAGATCATGACCATAGCTATCCTCGCAGCACCAAACTCTAAGCGAGTGGTTCTTCACGAAGAATAGTTGGCATGCCTCCGGACAGCAAAAGTCAAAGTGGTTCGATTGATTTCCGAATCCTGTTGCTTGTGAGCTCCTTTCCACATTTAGGTCATCTGACCTTGCCCAAATGAACGTGAACGATCTTGATCCTCGGTCAAAGTTTTATGTTTTAGCTTCCGGTGTATAATCATCATAGGAGGGCTCTTAGTCTTGGTAGCCTGTAGAAAGAAAAAAATTCCAGGAGTAAGAATCCCTAGTTTTTCTTTCTCACTCCTTATGTACTTTTTCTTACTTAATCCATACTTTTTGACTTTTTCTGAAGTGTGGGGCAAAGGGCGCCCTCTACTTCTACATCTAACTAAAGGCGAACAGCCGGCATTGCAAGCAAATAGAGAGCCCCCGCCCGTTTGAGTCGTTGCGAGCCGGAAAGCGTACCGGCAGTTTGAGTCGCGAAAGGACCGCTTGGTTAATTATAATATATATATATTATATATATAAACAAAGAAAATATTTTTTTTTATCCAATTGTTCATTCCTGGGAAGAGGAAGAAGCAGATAGAGCAAAGGCCTCCTCTTTCCGTCCGCTCTTCCCGAAGTGAGCGAATTGCATGTAGAGATCCGTAGGGGCTTATAGTTTAATTGGTTGAAACGTACCGCTCATAACGGTTATATTGTAGGTTCGAGCCCTACTAAGCCTACCACCCCCTTCTCTTCACCCGATACAAGGCAGTCGAAGTCCCCGCCACCCTGCAGATCTCAATCTAGCGACGGCACCTGGAACCACACTGCTGCCGCTGCCCTTCGGGCACGCCTCCTACGCTTACCACTCACCTACGCTCTTGCAGCATGCCCCCTTCGGGCAGCTTTCGTAATACGCGAAGCAGCTGAGCGATAGCTCTCTTCGATCGCTATATTCTTGCGATAGCGAAGGCGTGGTTCATCCTCTAAGAGAGAGTAGATGCGAAGGTTCGGATCGAAGATCTTCGCTTGGGCCGTCTCCCCTCCCCTTTCTCCGATCATAAAGCCCCCTGATCCCTTTCTTTGTCTTTCATCCCCCCTGAACAGAATAAGTAAGGCCCCGTTCTTTCTAATTAAAAAAAGAAAATAGGGGCGAAGCGCCCAAGTGGCGAAGGCCTATGCTAAAGTAAGTAAGAAAGAAAGTACGTTAAGGTTAAGAAGTCACTTAGTCGAACTATAAAGAAAGAAAGGGAGGCTAAGATTACGAAGTAAGGTCAGCTGGTTAAGGAAAGCTCAGGTTATGAAATCGCTTAGCCGTTAATTCATTTTTTAGTAGTGAGGCGTCGGTACGGAGTTGCGTCAGCTGTAGATATGGACTAGGCTAAGGAACGGACTTCATCTCTTCTATTCTCTTCACTTACACCTTACACTTCCGCTGAGTCTAACGAGGCTCAGGTGCGGAGCCTTCCACTGTGGACCGAGACTACGCAAAGGTAGAACACCATAGAAACTTCGCTGACTTTATCATAAACCTTGATTTCGCTACGCTCAATAAGAACCCGGAATAGCGGAAATCGGTTCGTGTTCCGCTTCTAAAGTCAGTCGTCTTTGCCCAAGTGTGAACTGCAGACGACTCTCCAGTGGGTTCCATTCCTTCTTACTTGACTTCTGGGTCAACCCAACCCGAATGGGAAGAAGAGGATCAGCCAAACAGCGGTCCACTTTGTACATTTGCTGAGGCAGACCAATCAGGCATTTTAGAAAAAGGAAGGGAACTTCTCACCGAAGGAGGCAGTAGGAATGAAGGAGGCGGGAAGCTACCGCTTCTGGAATGCAAGCTTATCCCGATATTATGTCCCTCTTTAGGGATAAATACAGCTCAGTCCAGTCCGGTATAATGATCCCGATATTTAGTCCCTCTTTAGGGATATATACAACCAGGATAAATACTTACTTTACTCCTAGTCTCTTAACTTATTCGTGGAAAGAGGCAGATGGGAGTATTCGGACAGATAACGAAGATTTAGGCGGGCCTGGACACCACTAGAGATGCTCCTCTACTAAAGGCTATCGGAAAAGGAAGAAAGAGAGGAAAGCTTTGAAACAGAATAGATTGGATTGAATACTGAGCCAGCCTATAGGTTCAATGTAATTGTTGTAGTTCACCAATCGAAAAGCCAGGTTTTTTGCAACTGAAGTGAAGCAGTGGAGAGTCTCAGTCTCCGTGAAAATAACATATAACATAGTATGTATGAGCGAGCCATTCCTGTAGTTATTGTCTTTGTCTTGTTCAAAGGTCTCTTATCTGTGGAGTCTTTCCCCGTCTTCTTTTGTGGGTCTATCTCTCGTAAGTCAAGTCCCGCCTCTCCCAAGTGTGGCTAGGGCATTCCTTGAGCGAGAGAGCCCTACTTTAAGTAATTTCCTGCCTAAGGGTAGTGAGTGGCCTCACTTGATAGAGGCCCGAGCGTACCGCTTTCAGTTGTTGTTTAGTGAATGGATACCTTTTCGGTTGAAGTTCCCGTTGTTAGCTGTCGAAGGAAGCTTTTAGGCCGGTTGAAAGCAGTCTGTTGGGGTATAGTTGGGCATCAAAAGCTCGCTTACTCGGATATCTATTTCTTCTCAAAGCGGTCCTGTCCTATTGTCTTGATTAGAAAAGTGGGCATAAATCCTTTAGAGTCTGAGTGCCAGCTTGTTCAGCAGAACCCTCCTCTTCTCAAAGGGGGGTCTCGATTGAGTCTATAAGGAAGGTTTATTAGCATGCAAGCAACCTTGCCGAAGTGAAGGTTATGAAAGAATTGAATTGGATCTATCTAGTAGCGAACCAGCAGCAAAGCGCTTCCTCGAAGGCGAAGTAAGCGCAGTTTCAGCGAAAATGGCTCGGTAGGCTAGCCAGCTACTTGATAGTTGTTGCTCACACCGAGAAGTCTATGTCCAAGGCAGGTCCGAATGGGCCAGGATAGAAAGCTAGGTCCGTAGTTCAAAGAAAGTCTTCGTTGTTTGCCCCTCCTCCAAGTATGGAATATTTCAATATGTAGGAGTCAGTGGGATCATTTTATGAAAGCAAGAGGAAAGAGCAGCTAACTGTGTAATAGATGCTACGCTAGAATTGGGATATCGAGAAAGATAGTTCTATCCTGTCACTGGCCTCCCATAAGTTACATCGTTCCAGCAGGAGGAAATTAATTAGCGGATGAACAAACATAGAGTGAGTAATATATGTATGTTGTCCGATCTTTCAGACAGATCCCTCCAGAGGTGCCATCCTTCGGCTCTTCGGGATGCCCCGGTTACAGTCCGTCCTGCATCCTCTCTCAATTTCAGAGCTTGGAAAGGAGGATGATCTCATTGCATTGAGTCGGGCAGACAGATGGACACTTGCGTAGGTAGATGAAAAGGAAAAGGATTCAAAGCCAGAGGGGGGCCAACCACTAATTCAAAGAATTAGTCTCAAGACTACTTTTCGTAACCCACCGAAAGTACTGCTTTTTTATAGGGCCTAAGCTTAAAGGAAAACTGATAAAGGAAAAGAAAACGCAAGTTGAATCCGGTAATTTAATATATCTTAACACAAGCGATTCCAACAATGTTTAAGCCTTTTTCTGTACCTGATTCTGGAAGCAAAAGTTTGGATGCAGCTACCTAGGGGGATTGATAGAGGCACTGCCTTCCTTCTCTAAGGAAGGGATCAAATCATTCATTCGGGTGCACAGTTTGCTTAGCGGTAATGCCAATCAGGTTGTTCAGAGAAAGGCGCTAGTGTACCTCCCAGCTGGGCCTTAAGAGCAAAGTACTTTTCAGTGGGGGTTAGCCAAGAAAAGAGAGAGAGGGGGTACTAGTGGAAGTAGGAACGTAAGTTGGCTGTTAAGGAGAGAATGGAGTGGCTTATGTCAGACCGGAGAGATCATCCTACTTATCAGCTAGTTATCGGCTAGCTCAATCACAAAGCGGGCATCTCCACGATATACTCAGCCAGCTTGCTCTCTCATCCCTCCTACCTACCTATGCTTCTATTCCCTTCACTGGTTGATCGACGAGTCCACTGGCATCTGGAGCAGTATATGTAACTGAAAGATATGCCACTAGACCAGGTGCTCGTTATAAAGGCTACGAACCTTACAACGGGCTATAGCTTTGTTGGAATTGATTCTGATCGAGGTAGTGTATGGGGATGCATCTAAATCCGCGTATGGAACCACAATCTCTGCCGCTAGCTTTGCACTCGGAGGATCTTAAAATGGCTCCACCAAATAATGAAGCAGTATTTCCCTCAGCAGCATATCCAGTTTATTCCGAACTAACATATCTTTTTTCTCCTGAACCAAAGGATCCCTTTTATCCCGCGGATTCCGCTTTTTCCGAATCAACATCTAATTTAAGCTAGGTCAGTCATAGGGTTATTTCCAGTCTAGTCTAGAATCAACACCAAACAAAGCAAAACCTTAACTACGTACAAGATACCTGTGAAAGCCCTGACCATGGTGGACGCATGCACTCGCAACACAAAAGTCAAGCGAAAGATGCCCCTCCATATGATGGCTTCCTATACCGTACACTAGCAGCATACAGAGCCGGTTCCCCGATACAACATTGAATCTGATATACTTTATAGAAAAAGGATTACATTCAGGCTATTCCTGTCGTAAAAGCCAATCAAAAAAGAAGCAGTTTTACTCAAAGAAAAGCTGCCAAGTAGGAGAAGCAGCCAAGGAAGGAACCCAAGCTAACGCAACTCTCCGCAAACTAGCTGCAGTTGAAGGCGCTTCGACTTGAGAGGAAGAAGTGGAGAAGGAAGCGACAAGTTCCTCAGATAGGCACGGCCACCACCCATTAGGGGTCCGAAACGACGCTTTCTCCGGGCAGAAGTCTAGCTCAATTTTCAATGTTTAGCAATGCCGATACTGCATATCGCGCATGCCATTGATTCTGATAAACATCACAGAAAACTTCTGCTTTAAGCTATAGCTAGGTCTGAGCCCCTTTCTAATAAAGTTTCGTCTCTTCTTTCCCCATTTACAGAGGATTGACTAACCCCACGGATATGTTGTCACATTTAGCTCAGCCTGTTATAGCGAGCAAGCAAAGCCTACTTCTACTTTGTTGGAGAGAAATCCTTCCCCTAATGCTATTTGATCAGCGGATCATAAATGAGCCCAGCTTCGCTAAACTCGCACCGACCGTTAAATATGCGGGTAGCTCTTCACGAAAGATTGTTGGCATGCCTCCCATAAGAAGGCTGATAAGGAAACCTATGAGACCGCCTTGTTCTAATCTTTTTCCTAAAGAGCAATAGATTACTATACTAGTGCATGCAAACTGAAATCTTAGAGCACCTTGAAAAGAAAGGGCTCGGGCGAGAGGGCCGGCGGGGTCAGAAGAGTTCAGAGAAGGTTGGATCCGGGAAGGCTTAAGCCGATACCGAGGGTTTTGAAACCGATCGATATGCAGACGCTGCAAAAGCAAATGAATTCGATTCCGAGATGATAGGTTGGGGCTTGGAAGGCCATTTTTCAAAATCCAGGGGATGAGCCTTTAAGCGAGAAGAGGCATATGAAGCATCTGACTTCGCTTCCTCTTCTTCTCGTGTAGATGGCACTTCTTCTTGTATAGATGGCACCCCCCCTTGAGTCCACCCGGCAGAATCGTATAGACGAGACTACCCTGATGAATCTATCTTCCCTTGCCTCCGCAAAAGCAGCCGAAGCAGCATTTCCTGATACGCATACAGTGGTTGGTCCAGAAACAGTGGGATCTTTCCCTATTAGTAGGGTCCCGTTCTTTATTGTTTAGGGAGTTCTACTGTGTCAGATACACTAGCCTCAGAGTATGGCAACGAACACTGACTTGGTACGAGCTTTTCAAGTGGTGATGCCAGACGACAACTCCTTTTGTTGTCGAATCGTCGGTTTTAATTAAAGGTGGGGTTGCGAACGAAGGAGAATAAGAAGAGGTTCGCTCGGCAAGTGAGGGCTCGGTCTCAATCAAAGGACTAACAAGTTATCCAAACGTTGCTAACAAGCCAAGCTACTTCATATGGTGGGTATCTAACCTCCTGACTCGAAGATTAGGGCTTCTTCCCAGCCAGAGGCATCCGAAACTGGAGAATCAACCCTCGCATAAACAGACGACTAAACTATACGCGGCAGGTTGGTTTAAAAGGGAAAGAAAAAAGCGCCCTGGGGGAAGCCTTGAAATGAGAAAAAAGGTGACATACATTCCTTTCGGGGACATAATAGTGATGACTATCGAGCACACTCTGTTATATCGATCCCAATCAATGGTTTTTGGGGGAAGTCGATGTTTGCTTTCCCCCTATGCTTTATGACATGTTTTCTCTTCTCCGTAGTGATCAGTGTATGCACGTAGCGTCACAGTCAATCTTTCATGCTTGGTTCCGGTCGCGCTCTTCTTCTAACTGCAGGAGTGCCGCGCCGTGTGTTACTCTTGTTGTTGCTAATGAATAGCCTTTTTCTTGGTGATTAATAGCCAAGGGAATAAAACAAACACCTATGCCTCGTTGTCTCAATCATAACTTCAAACAGAACCTCACTGTAGAGAGGGAAGGAAAGGATAGACCCCCGGAAGCGTAAGAACGACTATTTTGGAGCCAGAGGGTGAGGTTCCATCGACGAGTGAGAAAAGGAACGAGAGACCTACGGCTCCGTGAGGATCAGGACGCGGCGTACGGTTGGCAATGGCAAGTCAGTCACATAGGCTTTTGTAACACCACGCGTCAGTACTAGACTGATTATGCCATCGATTCAAGACGGAAAGGAAAGCGTGGGAAATCTAATACCCGTGAGTTTGTCCTCGAAAAGGAATTAGTACATATTATATATGGTAGCTACGGAATCGTATTAGTTAGACAGACGTATATTAGTATATCTGTACATTAGGGAAAAGAAGGGTAGTAACTCCTTAAATAAGGGCGAGGAACTCTCTTGTGCGCTCGAGGCGTAAGCCACTAATTAATGTGGTGGTGTTACCCAAGGTGTTCCGGAGGGGCTCATGGTTTTCCTCGTAACGTCGTTCATTAACGGCTAAGGCCTCGTAACATGAATGAACCGCTAAGGGCGGCTGGTTATGGAGGGGCAGCGCTTTCCAATCGACTGATACTGATCAAGAAAAGCGACATAACTCAAGGTCGGCAATCGGCTACTCATAGTTGTTAAGTCACAGTTCAAAGTCAGGATAGAAAGGTAAACATATGAAAGGAACGAGAGCAAGAGACAAATAGGCCAGCTCATGTGGACCCTGACCATGCAACGAGCAACTACTCTGACTAATGGACCAGAGAAGATCGCGGAGGAAACAAAGGCACGAGGAGCATGAGACAAATGGGACAGAGGAGGAATCGAAAGACACTTTTGTTCTCAGCGCCGACCGAGCGGAGTGAGAAGCTGAACTAACTAGTAGTGATCGCATTTCGAAGAGCGAGTGGAAAGAAAAAGAACAGCTCTGAGGTTTGCGGCAGGTGGCCCAGGCAAGGCGAGCGTAGGGAGTGCGACTGATCTGAGCCAGCGTAAGTCACAGCTGTTGGTGACTTCTGTTCAAAACAAAAAGCTGTAAGAAGAGGGTAAAGAAGCATTTTACCAATGTATTCTACAGAAGTCTATAAAAACTTCTTTCAGCTTAAGAAACCAAAAAAGTGATTATCAATGGCTGGTTGAGCTCAAGCTCCTGCTTCTTGGTCACCACAGGAGCAGAACCAAAGCGAGCAGGACCAGTACCCTTAGTTGTTCGCAGGAGAAGGAAAAAAGTACCCATTCGGGGATTCAGTTTATTATTACCCCAAAATGAAACTCTAACAGCTAGGTTTCGAGAGGGCTATATCTATCTCCGGAACAGGGAAAGAAAGGGAGGAAGGAATTCTATTCTTTACAGCCCTTTCCAGACCTTATGTAATTTCCTTCGGTTGGGTTAGCTTTTTGTTTGGTAGGAAAGGCGGTAGTAGAGTTGCTAGAGGTCCTTCGCGTCACTCTACTGTTTGTTTTCCAGGCAGGGATGCCCATTGTTCCCTGCTCTAACTCCTCCGATTTCCCTTTGCTTTCTTTATTACTTATCGCACGTGCCCAGCCTCAACGTCACTTCCCAAACCAAAACCGCCTTTCCCAGATCTATGAAAGGTGAAACGTTGAAGGTCCACAACGGGTAACATAAATGAACAAGTTTCTTTTTTATTCGAGCTGCTGAGGGCCGGAGCTCGTATGGAAACATTACTTAATTGTTCTATGAGGCGTTGCACTAAGCACATACTCGGATAGGGTCGCGAAGTGCAAAGATCCGGTCTTTGACAACCGTCGTAAGGACAACAAAACCTATACTTATGTGTGTTCGACACTATAATATAACTATAGGCGGGACCAGTTGTAGGATGATCGCCGAGTGGCGTTCTGCTCGATTAGGCGAATGCGAGTGAGGGATAAGCTTTCCCCGTTCGCTAGGAGGGAAACTCAGGAAGAGCTCGGGCAAAACAAAAATAGATGGTGAAAGCCCCTTTCTATTATATTAGTAAAGCGCGCTCCTTGCATGACTCCATATCATTCATTATTAAAGCGAAAGCGACAACGTGTCACCCTAACCTTAAAATCGATAAACGGGAATGCGTTACCTAATAATAAGCAATGCTGGTAACAGCAAATGGTTCCTAACCTCATAAAAATCAGAGTACGGCATATCCGACTATCCGGCAACACGCTTGGATAAGTAACGCGATGAACCGTACCTGTATCTCTAGGCGCTATGATGTTTTATTATGTAGATCATGTCTTGCTTGAGGGTTCCAAACCCCGCCCTTCTCTAATAGGGGAAAGTACAGACCCACGCCTAGGGATATACGAGCGCCATTCTTCAGATGGATCGCTGTTCGATAGTTATTGTAGCCGGGATAAGCAGGCACGAACTTCCGTATAGCGCCCTAGTTTTTTAGTACAAGTAGCTAAGGGGGCTGGGAGGTACGACTTGCGTCAAACTTGTGAAAGAATACTTGCTGCGCACCTGCTGAACAAGGCTCCTTTCAAGTCAAACGGAGATTACCAGTTCCGGAGGGACCAACCATTGTACTTCTAGGGGAGGGTCTAACATAGCGGAAGGCCACGGCTTTTGTGAGTGTTCAGCACAATACGGTACGGTATGCCACCAGCATAAATGAGGCGCACAAGAGCCACTGGCACGAGATAGATTTAATGCCCGCCTGGAAGTGATTCGCTAAGTCGGGTTTTCCAGCGGCCGCCTATTGTAGAATCGTCGATAACCTGGCTGCCACTATCATGTGTGTAAAGACTTACTGTATAGGCATACTGGAAACCGTTTGGCAAGTCAAGGGACCCTGAAATCCGCTCCTTAGCTATAACGTTCCAGAGTCATGCAGAACAGACACTAACCGTCCTCCAATAACTATTAATTAATTGGACGGAACGAGTAGAGTACAAAAACGAAAGATTCGAGTAACCCTCCGAGCTAGGGATATTAAAAAAAGGCCGTAGCAAGGAGACTTTAACAGACCAGTTAAAGTAAAGCCTCAACTTTCATAGAAGAGCGTCAGTGGGATAAAACAGCAATCCAAAAACTAGCTTTCCCGGACAATGTATATTGTGAAATGGTGGCGCTATAACAAATCCAGAGTACCTTAACTTGCGGTTGCCGCACAAAGCTGGTCACCTTAACCAGTCATACCCATTTATGGAGATTCAGGATCTGAAGAGCTCAAATTAAAGCCATGAAACAAGTAGCTACTCCTACTGCAATTGGGGGCTTCTTTTATTTTAAGCCAGCCCAAAAAAAATTCCACCTCGACTCCCCTCTACCAGAGAATCCATGAATTCCGGGCACCTGCAGTAGCAGCAGGGATGGGAAAGACAAATAACCAGCCAACTATATATGCAGCCTGCCTTCCTCTCATCTTCCTTATAGAATGGGCTCCTCCTTAGAATTAACGAGATCTAGAGTCTTGGATGAATCCTCTTGAAATGGGTCGATCAACCCTAGAAGACTCGATGGCTTAACAGCCCAGTGAATAACCTGATTCAGAGAGATAACCCGGTCTTTAGACACTCGCCCTACTTCTAAGGATAGATAGAAAAAGTTGGGAAGTACCAGATGCGGAAGCAGTTCCAGTCCCAGCTGCTGAGGTGGCGTAGTGACAGGTGGGAGCAATAACAACAGAAGCAGCGGAAGATCCTGCAGTAGTATATTCGGTTGTTTGCGGTGGAATAGATTCAAGCGTCCGGGCCAGTAGATCCAGAGCAAATAGGCGTTGACTTAGTTGCTTTTGCAGTTGATTCTAATCCCGATGTTGATCCGACGCAACTTACCGGTGATAGTCGCAGCACCAAGAGCTTTCAAGGGAGGCAGACATGTATAGATAGTAGAGTGGCATACCTTCTGGATCGAGGGTCCCACCCGGTAAACACCATACAGGCAAAATACCTGCGGGGGGAGGAGGCCCTTCTCACTCAAGCTCAAGCATTTACTTTTCTAGTTAGAGACCAACGTCTTGGGGCTAACGTGAGATCCGCTCAAGGACCTACTTGGTTTAGGTAAATATCTCATGCGGTCCCCGACTGGAGAGGTCATTTTTGGAGGAGAAACTATGCGCTTTTCAAAAATGGTCGGAAGAACGGGTAAAAAAAAAAAATAGATATCTATTTCCGGCTGGCTGGTTTTTATGCAAAAAAGACAAAACGGGATTTGATTTCCACTCATAAGGAAAGAAGGTTAGATACCTTTGACAGGGTTGTATTTTTGGTTGAAATGGGATGGTGTTCAAACTCCCGAAATGCAGTCTAGACAGCGGGCCCTCCCCTTTCTGACTGGACTGACTCGGGGAGGGGTCAATCTCCTCCGGAGCATGCTGCACAGCCACTCATTCGTCCTGACTAAATAGTAGAGTAGAATCTATCTCTCAGCGATTCTTTTCTCCGCTAATCACCCCTTCCCAACCAGCCCGCCCGATCGATTTTGTAAGATCGGCTAATTCAAATTAATCTGGTCCGAAGTTGTCGGAACGAATCGTTTGCTTTATCGAACAAAGCTTTATTAGGGGTCTTGGTTGGCCCCCTATTTTAAACCATTACAGCTGGCGTCGACCAGCTTTGCGATACGGACGGACACGAAGAAGAACGCAGGCAGCGGAAATGCAAAAGAGAAGAGCAAAGATTCCCGACCCAGAGCATGTTATTGACTCAACCACAAATCTGTTGAATGAAGGTAGCTTGCTTACTCTCAGCCACTAGTTAGAAGGAAATCTCTTGACTTCGCTTATGCCCTTATGGCCCTTATGCAGTAAAGAAAGCAAGTGAGGCGGGCTAAGATTCCATTCGAAGTAACGTAACAGGATTCGATGTTGCACCATCTTCAACTCTTCTCTGGATCCGGAGTTTTTCGAGAAAAGGTCCCATCCTTCAATATCATGATTGGGTCGACCAGGCCCGATCATGAGTGAAATATCATGATCGGGTCGACCAGGCCAGATCATGAGTGAATAGAAAATCGAAAACGTACATAGCTGTTCCAGCTGAAATACTTGGAATAATTCTACCACTTCTACTAGGAGTAGCCTTTTTAGTGCTAGCTGAACGTAAAGTAATGGCTTTTGTGCAACGTCGAAAGGGTCCTGATGTAGTGGGATCATTCGGATTGTTACAACCTCTAGCAGATGGTTTTAAATTGATTCTAAAAGAACCTATTTCACCAAGTAGTGCTAATTTCTCCCTTTTTAGAATGGCTCCAGTGACTACATTTATGTTAAGTCTGGTTGCTTGGGCCGTTGTACCTTTTGATTATGGTATGGTATTGTCAGATTCGAACATAGGGCTACTTTATTTGTTTGCCATATCTTCGCTAGGTGTTTATGGAATTATTATAGCAGGTTGGTCTAGTAATTAGGGGGCGGCCGTTCGGTCGCCTATGATACTAGGACCAATAGGTCAAAAATGGGTTTGTGCCGCAGGTGTTGAACGATCTACTCTACACAGGTGTGGGCTTACAGGGCTAGGGCTCATAAACCCTTTCTTTCATTCATCAATAGGGCCCTGGTCGGTCACTTTTCCGGGCCGGGATCGATAAGTGGAAGTCATAAAAAAGAGATGTTTCTCTTCGCACCTCAGATCAAGAGGAAGGGTAGCTTGTCAAGCTGGCCTATATATAGATATATATATCTATATATTTATATATTATTATTATTAGAAAATTTGAAAAATAAAAAGATTCGCTGTCTTTTAACCGGCTGTTCTTCTTTGTCAACGCCTACTAAGGACCTATGGGTTCGCCTACTTGACTTATGAAAGATAATGAGAATGGGTTCTTAAAAAAGGAAAAGGCGCTACTTAGCCCTACATTAGTAGAAGTAAGCGGCTGAGTTAGCCTAGCCTACCCTACTAATGTATTGTATAGTAGGGTATAGTATAGTAGGCGAGCGAGTTAGCGAAGACGCTTAGGCTAATAGATAAGAGAGCGTCGGTGCGTAGCCTTCATTCTACTACGCTACGCAAAGGTTACGAAGTCACTTAGCTCGACGTTAGGAGAGTCAAGGGGGGAAGGCCACACCTACATAGAAGAACCGCTGTTCGCTGACTTTCTAAGGTCTAACCTTTCGCTCCCCTACTGAAAAGGGGCAAAGCCGCTTCGCACCACTGATAGACTACTTAAGATTCCATTCAAAAGGCCCTACTTAGTTTCGCAAGCCTTTGTCATTGTCAGTCAACTAAGTAGGGCCTGAGGCCCCCTGCGAATCCGTAAATCTGAGGAGCATGCCGCAACAAAAGGATGGTCCCCTATGTATTTCATTCTTTCCGGAAGGGAAAAAACTGAAGTACCCCCATCATGGTGAACCTCTCCTTGTGATCGGGATGAGGTAGATGCCTCCCAGCCGGGGGGGGGGCGGATCGAATCGGAGTTTCCTTAGGTAGCCACCGACCAACAGTTATCCTTACACTTCCGTGCTTGGTGGAGAAGAAGCGAACAAAGGTACGCTCGCTTGCTGTCTTGTTCTCTGCCGCGAACTGGGATCGCTCGCCAGCTAGGTCAGATTGGAGCAACCTTTTTTGAGAACATATTACCCATATTCGGGGACAAGGGGCGGAACGACCTCTCGATCTACTTCCTGCAGCCCAGGAATAAAAACGTCGTCTAGGCGTTCCCTGTTGCTCCGATCTCCCCTACGCCTAGGACGTTGTCTGGGCCAAGAGCCATAGTTAGTTGCTGTTTCCATTTGGTTGTTTTTTTCTTGTTGTTGATACCGGCAAGACCCAGCCAGATGATGTCTGCTGGTTGGTAGTGAGAGGACTCTTAGTACCTGCATACCCAAAAGGGGGCGCTGATTAAAAAAGAATCATTTGATTTTGTTTCTTGCTCTCCCTTAGCAGCGGGAAAGGAGTCTATCTATCTGCCTAGCTTTGGTAGATTTCCTCCAACGCAATCCACAGAAATTCCACGAATCCCTTGGTGGATAAGTCCGACGACTCAGCAGCAGTGCGGAATTGAGTTTCTCGTCTGGTGGATCTGATCTATAGTTAGGGGGCAATACATACCAAAAGGTTCGAAGAAGGAACGCGCATAAGAGTATATAACCAACCCACCCATTTTTGAGTCTTCAAGTGGCCTAGGTACCTGGCTCTTCGATCCAATTCCTTTCTGCTGTTTAAGAAACCTTGCCCTTTCTGATTGTGAGCTTATGCCATTAGTGTAGTGGCTATAGGCTTTACCAACTCTCCCATTTTTGACTTCTCATTTCACCTGGGCGTTCTATTATGTTATTCATTCTCGATGCTTTGATTCGGCTCCTGGCCAAAACCTGAACTACGAGCGTTGTTTCTTTCTTTGGTAGGTAACACGCCACGCCTATCTGTTCAAGTGTCGTTACGATTCAATCGAATTATAGGCT